CAAATCTCCCCAAGTAGGATTCGAACCTACGACCAGTCAGTTAACAGCCGACCGCTCTACCACTGAGCTACTGAGGAACAAGGGGAGATTCGACCTCCTAGAGTTCAACTCCCGCTCTCAACCCATGAACAATATGAGTCCGAAGCTTCTTTCGTAACTCCCGGAATTTCTTCGTAGTGACTCCGTTCCATGCCTCATTTCATAGGGAAGCCCAAAGTGGCTCTATTTCATTCTATTTCACTTCCTAGCACTTCCTATCATTTAATATCCATCCCTTTGGTCTTATTTACATAAGAGATGTCATTTATAGTCTATCTCTTTCTATATATGGAAAGTCAAGAAATTCTCATCGAAACATCGAGAAATTGTGCATATAGAAAACTCTAAAGAAAGAAAAAAAGGAGACCCATGCCATGATTTTCAAATCTTTTCTACCTTTTCTACTTAGTAGTCTAAGTTTCTCGATGAGGATAATTAATTCGGTCGTTGTGGTCGGACTCTATTATGGATTTCTGACCACATTCTCCATAGGTCCCTCTTAGATCTTCTTTCTCCAATCTTGGATTAGGGAAGAAGGAGATATTCGCGACTACTGGCGGTTTCATTATGGGGCAGCTCATGATCTTCATATCGATCTATTATCCACCTCTGCATCTATTCTTTCTTAGCTAAACGGGTGGAAGATCCATCCAATTTGGTTATATCATGGACTCGAAAAGCGGATCTGAATGTGACTGAAATGCACGATCTTCACAGGTATCACTTTTCACGATACCTAAAAGATGGAATAGCGATTTTCGAACCATTTCCTATACGAGAATGGTTTCCATTACTTTGAGAAATGGATTCTATATCAAACTATAGCTATTGCATTAAAGAAGAAAAGAAACTAATAGAAGTCGAAGACGCGGAATGGTAGTGAATAGAGAGAAAGATTCTTCTGATTTTCTTGTTCCTGAAAATATTCTATCTATCTCCTAGACGCCGTAGAGAATTGAGAATTTTCATGTCTTTCAATTCTCGTACTCGTAATTGGAAAGTTACGGAAGGAGGTCCATCATTTTGCAATGAAAACAACATAAAAAACTCTGGACAATTTCGAAATCAGGCCAAGCGTCTTAATACATATGCAAAAAAATTCATTATTGGCCCACCATTGATTAGAAGATTTAGCTTGTATGAATCGCTATTGGTTTGATACGAATAATGGCAGTCGTTTCAGTATGTTAAGGATACAGATGTATCCACAATTCATTTAGAGTTACTTAATAGCCTATTTCTTATACCATATCTCTATCCCGTGAAATTCTCGAGCCGAAAGATGGATGCATATGCTGTGTTTCATTTTGCTAAACGATATCAATTAAATGGTGTATCAATTCCATAAATTGGATATAGCAATAAATAAATCAGCAAAATTCTTTTATTTTAGATAGAAGAAATGTTTCTTCTATCTAAAATAAAAGAATGTACCCTTCTATCCAAATCCAATTTGCATCGATAAAATAAATCCAAATTCCAGTAGTGGATGAATAATTGCAAATTTTTGTGTGTACGAGATTAGAATAACTTCAAAATAACTGACATAATTTTTTATTTTTCCTGATCAGAAAAATACATGAAAAAGAAAGGAGGTAGAAAAATTTTGGGATTTATGGTTAAAGAAGAAAAAGAAGAAAACAGGGGTTCTGTTGAATTTCAAGTATTCAGTTTCACCAATAAGATACGGAGACTTGCTTCACATTTGGAATTACACAAAAAAGATTTTTCATCGGAAAGAGGTCTACGAAGACTTTTGGGAAAACGTCAACGTTTGCTGGCTTATTTGGCAAAGAAAAATAGAGTACGTTATAAGAAATTAATCAGTCAGTTGGATATTCGGGAGAAGTAATTTAATCGTTCGAATTTTTTTCTTATTTTATTAGTAGTCTTATAGTAGTCTTAGATTTTTCATTTTGATGAGCCTCGTTTTGAGGAATTCATGGAATAATCCATTTTCATGGAATAATGAATTAAGGAAGAAAGGATATGAGTCTACCGCTTACAAGAAAAGATCTCATGATAGTCAATATGGGCCCTCAGCACCCATCAATGCATGGTGTTCTTCGACTGATCGTTACTCTCGATGGTGAAGATGTTATTGATTGTGAACCCATATTAGGCTATTTACACAGAGGAATGGAAAAAATCGCGGAAAACCGAACTATTATACAATACTTACCTTATGTAACACGATGGGATTATTTAGCTACTATGTTTACAGAAGCAATAACGGTAAATGCACCAGAATTCTTGGAGAATATTCAAATACCCCAAAGAGCCAGCTATATTAGGGTAATTATGTTAGAGTTGAGCCGTATAGCTTCTCACTTGTTATGGCTTGGACCTTTTATGGCGGATCTAGGCGCACAGACCCCTTTTTTCTATATTTTTAGAGAGAGAGAATTGATATATGATCTATTTGAAGCTGCTACAGGTATGCGAATGATGCATAATTACTTTCGCATCGGAGGGGTAGCCGCCGATCTACCTTATGGATGGGTCGATAAATGTTTAGATTTCTGTGATTATTTTTTACGAGGAGTTGTTGAATATCAACAACTTATTACACGGAATCCCGTTTTTTTAGAACGAGTTGAAGGAGTCGGTTTTATTAGCGGAGAAGAAGCAGTAAATTGGGGCTTATCGGGACCGATGTTACGAGCTTCTGGAATACAATGGGATCTTCGTAAAGTTGATCCTTATGAGTCTTACAACCAATTCGATTGGAAAGTCCAATGGCAAAAAGAAGGGGATTCATTAGCTCGCTATTTAGTACGAATGGGTGAAATGAGGGAATCCATCAAAATTATTCAACAGGCTGTAGAGAAAATTCCTGGAGGCCCTTATGAGAATTTAGAAGTCCGACGCTTTAAGAAAACAAAGAATTCCGAATGGAATGATTTTGAATATCGATTTCTTGGTAAAAAACCTTCGCCCAATTTTGAATTGTCAAAGCAAGAGCTTTATGTAAGAGTGGAAGCTCCAAAAGGTGAATTAGGAATTTATCTGGTAGGAGATGATAGTCTTTTCCCCTGGAGATGGAAAATTCGTCCACCCGGTTTTATTAATTTGCAAATTCTTCCTCAACTAGTTAAAAAAATGAAATTGGCTGATATCATGACGATATTAGGTAGTATAGATATCATTATGGGGGAAGTTGATCGTTGAAATGATAATAGATAGGGTAGAGATAGAAACTATCAATTCTTTTTCGAAATCGGAATTATTAAAAGAAGTCTATGGACTGATATGGATTCTACCCATTTTGACCCTCCTACTGGGAATCACAATAGAAGTACTCGTAATTGTGTGGTTAGAAAGAGAAATATCCGCATCGATACAACAACGTATTGGTCCTGAATATGCTGGCCCCCTGGGACTGCTTCAAGCTATAGCCGATGGAACTAAGCTACTTTTTAAGGAGGATATCCTGCCATCCCGAGGAGATATTCCTTTATTTAGCATTGGACCTTCTATAGCAGTCATATCAATTTTATTAAGTTTTTTAGTTATCCCTTTGGGATATCGTTTTGTTTTAGCCGATCTTAGTATTGGTGTTTTTTTATGGATTGCCATTTCAAGTATTGCTCCTATTGGTCTTCTTATGGCAGGATATAGCTCAAATAATAAATATTCTTTTTCAGGCGGTCTACGAGCTGCTGCTCAATCTATTAGTTATGAAATACCATTAACTTTTTGTGTGCTAGCAATATCTCTACGTGTGATTCGTTAAAATAGGATCTTTTTCCTCCAAAATCCATTGAATATTTATCTTCCTTTTCTTATTCTCGGGTTGGTAAGTTAAACTAGATAGCTATATGAGTGAAACAAAACAACTTATTAATTTGTAGTAAAAAGAAAAAATCTCATTTCCTACGTACAAGAAAAAAGTTGAAGTAAACATAAGTAGTGTAAACTCTTTACCCCAAGGTTGAGATTTTTTGATTAGTCATCATATCTTGAAGCGGGCAAGAATAAAGGATTCGCGATATGGAATTCCATTACTAGAATATTCCGAGTTATTACTATAACTTATAATCATAAGGGGAATCCATCAAAAATTAGTGAGGGGTTAGGAACACTAAAGTACATAAAGGATTAGTAATGAGGGAATCTAAGACATTAGAGATTTTTCCTCATAAAAGGAATCATAATAAGGACTTGAAATTGGTGGAAATGATCAAGTAGTACTTTCTTCGGATTCCGATCCAGAGTATGTTCCCTTTCACTTGTTAAAGAAATGGCTATCAAGAACGAATTAATCCTTTATTCCTTTTTTCTTTTTAAGTACCCTTCCCCGGGGAAAGAAGAATAGGACAAAAGATATGGAATGCAATACAAAAAAAAGATATTTATTTATTTTTTCCTTCCTCTATTCATATTAATACAGAATTCCTCATGAATTAATGCCTAATTCTTTTCATTTATTAATTGCTATAACGAGTGTTTTATTCCAAGATTAAGTTATTACTGAACAAAGAAAAATTTTCATTATATTATAAAGGACGAGATCAATTCGGAAGCGCTTTTTCTTATTCTAGCAGACGGAATTCCTTTGGTCTAATTTAGGACTTTCCAATCGATTTTATCTTACCTAATTCTATCTATGCCCAGGGGGATAATACCGAAACGAAACAACCCTTTCCTTTTTTCTGATCATAGAGAAGCCGTATGAAGCTAAGGTTTCATGTACGGTTTTGGAATAGCGGTGGGAACTGTGATGTTATCATCGACTATGATTATCTAACAGTTCAAGTACAGTTGATATAGTTGAAGCACAGTCAAAATATGGTTTTTTTGGATGGAATCTTTGGCGTCAGCCTATAGGTTTTCTGGTTTTTCTAATTTCTTCTTTGGCAGAATGTGAAAGATTACCCTTTGATTTACCAGAAGCAGAGGAAGAATTAGTAGCAGGTTATCAAACCGAATATTCCGGTATCAAATATGGTTTATTTTATCTTGTTTCTTACCTAAATTTATTAGTTTCCTCTTTATTTGTAACAGTTCTCTACTTAGGCGGGTGGAATTTCTCTATTCCCTATATATCCTTTTTTGAATTTTTCCAAATGAATAAAATGGTTGGAATTTTGGAAATGACAATGGGTATCTTTATTACATTAACTAAAGCTTATTTATTTCTCTTCATTTCTATCACAATAAGATGGACTTTACCCAGGATGAGAATGGATCAGTTATTAAATCTTGGATGGAAATTTCTTTTACCTATTTCCCTGGGCAATCTCTTATTAACAACTTCTTCCCAACTTGTTTCACTATAAATAAGATAATACAATAACAGTAAGAATATTTTCAACACAAAAGTTCTCTCAAACAAGAGAAAGAAACATATCTTTTTCATAGATATTTAGAATATGTTCCCTATGGTAACTGGGTTCATGAGTTATGGTCAACAAACAATACGCGCTGCAAGGTACATTGGTCAAAGTTTCATAATTACCTTATCCCACACAAATCGTTTACCTATAACGATTCACTACCCTTATGAAAAATCAATTACATCGGAGCGTTTCCGGGGGCGAATCCACTTTGAATTTGATAAATGTATTGCTTGTGAAGTATGTGTTCGCGTATGCCCGATAGATCTACCCCTTGTGGATTGGAGATTTGAAAAGGATATTAAAAGGAAACAATTGCTTAATTATAGTATTGATTTCGGAGTTTGTATATTTTGTGGTAATTGTGTTGAGTACTGTCCGACAAGCTGTTTATCAATGACTGAAGAATATGAACTTTCTACTTATGATCGTCATGAATTGAATTACAATCAAATTGCTTTGAGTCGGTTACCAATCTCCATAATGGGAGATTACACAATTCAAACAATTAGGAATTCGACTCAAAGTAAAATAGACGAAGAAAAATCTTGGAATTCAAGAACGGTTACTAATTATTAGTTTCTAGGATTTATCTTTTTTGTTAGAAAAATCCAATAGTTTTTTATTAACTATAAAGAAAAACGAATAACTACTGCTTATTGCAAATTATTCCTGATTTAAAATGAGAGTAGATTTTCGTGATGTCATTTCTAACTATACAACTTATATACAAAAAAATATCCTAATCCCTTTTTCCTTCCTTGAATCTTTTAGTTTTAGTCAGTTCATGAAAAATTTTATACTATTAATTTCTTCTTATCCATAATGGATTTACCTGGACCAATACATGAGATTCTTGTGCTATTTGGGGGATTTGTTCTTCTACTAGGAGGTCTAGGAGTAGTATTACTTACCAACCCAATTTATTCTGCCTTTTCGCTGGGATTAGTTCTTGTTTGTATATCCTTATTCTATATTTTATTGAATTCCTACTTTGTAGCTGTCGCACAACTTCTTATTTATGTGGGAGCTATAAATGTTTTGATCATATTTGCCGTAATGTTCGTAAATGGCTCAGAATGGTCTAAAAATAAGAATTATTGGACTATTGGAGATGGGTTCACTTCACTCGTTTGTATAACTATTCTTTTTTCACTAATGACTACTATCCCAGATACGTCATGGTATGGAATTCTTTGGACTACAAGATCAAACCAAATAGTAGAACAGGGTCTCATAAATAACGTTCAACAAATTGGGATTCATTTAGCAACTGATTTTTATCTTCCGTTTGAACTCATTTCCATAATTCTTCTAGTTTCTTTAATAGGTGCAATTACTATGGCTCGGCAATAAGAAATACTTAGAATTAGTCAAAATTCTTAGAATTTCAAATCTAAAATAAATAACTAAAGAATCACAATTTTGATTTAGTAAAACCCATCTACTGCCAACAAATACCTTCTTTTCTCTTTTGTTGTGTAACTGTTCTATTCTAATTAATGGAATCGGTTCAATTCTTGTCCTCATATTGAAATGAATCGAGATTGATAAGGAGTTAGTTAATGATGTTTGAGCATGTACTTTTTTTTAGTGTCTATTTATTTTCGATTGGTATCTATGGATTGATCACAAGCCGAAACATGGTTAGAGCTCTAATATGTCTTGAACTTATACTGAATTCAATTAATCTAAATCTCGTAATATTTTCTGATCTATTTGATAGTCGCCAATTAAAAGGAGACATTTTCGCAATTTTTGTTATAGCCCTTGCGGCTGCTGAAGCAGCTATTGGACTATCCATTCTTTCTTCCATCCATCGTAACAAGAAATCAACTCGTATCAATCAATCTAATTTTTTGAATAATTAGACATAAAATCCTCTAAACAAAGGCGCACATATAATAATAATATCAAATATTAAGATGAATAGAAATCTAATACTATTTTCTTCTATTTTCTTATTATTTTATTATTTTATAATATCTATTTTTTGATTAGGTTATTACATAGTATTCTTTTTTACTTATTGAATTTTTGCAATTCATTGATATTGCAATTTGAATATTGCAATAATTTATATTGAAAAGACGATAGCCAATAAATTGGCTAATTCGAATTCGTATGTACAATTCGTATAATTATGATTGTTGAAGCCAAAAATTCAAGTCTCTTGGCTCTTTTCACGCTTTCTCACAAACGGATTAAGAAATATATTGCATTATTTTATTTATTTATTTGTTGAAGTTTGGATAAACCATTGCTTCGTCTGGTGTCTACAATACATATGACTCATATAGTACTAATTTCATTTTTACCAGATCGAAAATTTTTATGTTGAAAAGGAAAATTTATAGATCCAATGTCACATTCCGTAAAAATTTATGATACATGTATAGGATGCACTCAATGTGTACGAGCTTGTCCAACAGATGTATTAGAAATGATACCCTGGGATGGGTGTAAAGCCAAGCAAATTGCTTCCGCGCCGAGAACCGAAGATTGTGTGGGTTGTAAGAGATGTGAATCTGCCTGCCCAACAGATTTTTTAAGTGTCCGCGTTTATTTAGGGCCTGAAACAACCCGCAGCATGGCTCTATCTTATTGATACGTTACAAAAAACTCCACTTGAATCGTCTGATTCCTCTTTACCGAGGAAGCCTGTGCTCGCTTATTTCGAGCACGGGCTTTTCTGGTCAAAACGTATCTTCTCTTTATCACTTTATCATGAGTTATTTTCCTTGGTTAACAATACTTGTTGTTTTGCCGATATTTGCAGGTTCATTAATTTTCTTTTTACCTCATAGGGGAAACAAAATCGTTAGGTGGTATACTATATCTATTTGTTTATTAGAATTCCTTCTAATGACTTATGCATTCTGTTATCATTTCCAATTGGAGGATCCCTTAATCCAATTAAAGGAGGATTCTAAATGGATAGATGTCTTTGATTTCCACTGGAGATTGGGAATCGATGGACTTTCATTAGGATCTATTTTATTGACAGGATTTATCACTACTTTAGCTACTTTAGCAGCTTGGCCAGTTACCCGGAATTCGCGATTATTCTATTTCCTGATGCTAGCAATGTATAGTGGTCAAATAGGATTATTTTCTTCGCGAGACCTTTTACTTTTTTTTATCATGTGGGAGTTAGAATTAATTCCTGTTTACTTACTTTTATCCATGTGGGGGGGAAAGAGGCGTCTGTATTCAGCTACAAAATTTATTTTGTATACTGCAGGCGGTTCCATTTTTTTCTTAATCGGAGTTCTAGGTATGGGCTTATATGGTTCCAACGAACCAAGATTAGATTTGGAAAGATTAATTAATCGATCATACCCTGCAACATTGGAAATACTATTTTATTTTGGCTTCCTTATTGCTTATGCTGTCAAATTGCCGATTATACCCCTACATACGTGGTTACCAGATACCCATGGGGAAGCGCATTACAGTACATGTATGCTTTTAGCGGGAATCCTATTAAAGATGGGAGCATACGGATTGATTCGGATCAATATGGAATTGTTACCTCATGCTCATTATCTATTTTCCCCCTGGTTGGTAATAATAGGAGCGATGCAAATAATCTATGCAGCTTCAACTTCTCTTGGTCAACGAAATTTCAAAAAAAGAATAGCCTACTCCTCCGTATCTCACATGGGTTTCATAATTATAGGAATTGGTTCCATAACCAACATTGGACTCAATGGAGCTATTTTACAAATACTATCCCATGGATTTATTGGTGCTACACTTTTTTTCTTGGCGGGAACGGCTTGTGATAGAATGCGTCTTGTTTATCTCGAAGAACTGGGGGGGATATCTATCCCAATGCCGAAAATTTTTACCATGTTTAGTAGCTTTTCAATGGCTTCTCTTGCCTTACCAGGAATGAGCGGTTTTGTTGCAGAATTAGTAGTATTTTTTGGACTAATTACTAGTCCAAAATTTCTGTTAATACCAAAAATGCTAATTACTTTTGTAATGGCAATTGGAATGATATTAACTCCTATTTTTTTATTATCTATGTTACGCCAGATGTTCTATGGATACAAGCTATTTCATGTTCCAAACGCAAATTTGGTGGATTCTGGACCACGAGAACTCTTTCTTTTAATCTGTATCTTTTTACCAGTAATAGGAATTGGTATTTATCCAGATTTTGTTCTCTCGCTATCGGTTGACAAGGTAGAGGCTCTCTTATCCAATTATTATCCTAAATAATTTTTTTTTACTAGTCCGCTCTATATTCCATAGTGGAAAAACCAAATAATTCAGAAAAAAGTAAAAAAGTCTAATTAGATCTATCTCGAATTTTTGAGAACCCTTTGAGAAGGCGTTCAAGGGTTCTCAAATCAAACAAAAATGGAAAAACTTTCATTTCACGAAGGTTTTATGTTATGTAATCATTTAGATGGTAATGTAAATGCACCATAACTATGTAAACCTATTCCTAATAGATTGATACCAAAATAGCAGATCCAAATTATAAGAAATCCTATCGAAGCTACAAGTGCGGAATTCGTACCCTTCCAATTTGGATTTGTTCTACTATGTAAATAAATTGCGAATATGGTCCAAGTAATAAATGCCCAAGTTTCCTTAGGATCCCAATTCCAATAGGATCCCCACGCCTCATTAGCCCATACTGCTCCACAAAGAATACCTATGGTTAAAAGGGTAAACCCTAGGCTAATGACACGATAACTCCAAGAATCCAAACGCTCAATTAATTGATATTTGTAATAATTTGGAAATGAAGGAAAAGAGGTGTTTTTTAAAGCACTTCTTTTTACATAGAAATATTCAATCTCACTAAACTCACTAAAGAAAAATGTTTTATTTAAAACATTTTTTTTCTTTTCTAAAAAGAAATTGAAATTCTTTCGAAATTTAATGATTAGAAGAGCGGCGGATAATAAGGATCCGCACAAAAGAGTTGCATAGCTTAGTAACATCATACTGACATGCATCATTAACCACTGAGATTGTAGAGCAGGTACTAGTATTGTGGATTGATGCATTTCAGTTAAAAGACCCGACGTGGCAAAGCCTTGCGTTAAAATAGTACTTGGCGTAGTTATTGTGCTTAAATCATTTTTAGAGTTCTGTATCTTAGGAATCGTATGAAGAATATACAGAGCCCATGAAAGGAAGATCAATGACTCATATAAATTACTTAATGGAAAATGTCCCGAAGAAGCCCAACGAGAAACTAAGAATCCTGTTATAGAGAAAAAAGTAGCTATCATTCCTTTTTCTGACGAATCACGTAATCCCCCAAGTTCACGAACTAATAAGGTTATCAAATGAATTGTAATCACAATTGAAATGGTTGAGAAAGAGATATGAGTTAGTATATGTTCTAAAGTTGCAAATAGCATAAGGAGAAGGTCCCATTACAAAATTGGAAATTTCGAATTGAATCCATTTTCTAATCTATTGTATTCTTTTTCGAGAATGCCGCCACTCGGACTCGAACCGAGATGCTTGAGCACTGCTTCCTAAGAGCAGCGTGTCTACCAATTTCACCATGGCGGCTAACTTTAAATAATAGGGAAGTTAAAAGAATAATAGTTATTTTCTCGCAAATCGTCGAGATTGGGAGAGTCCATAGAATTTAGGAACATTAGAATCTTCATTAAAATGGACTTCGTTTGGTAGTATCATTGGGGATTTTTTTAACAATAAACTCTTGCTTTGCCCAATAGAAACAAAGCTTGAAAGAGTTGGAACTGTTTTTTCTCAGTTGCAATATAGAACTCATTTTTTTCTAATTAGTTTCTCATTGAAATAAAAAAAAATCTTTCAATCTATCCATTAGAATTTCTATAATTTCATCATTAAATACAAAGAATTTTGGATTTTAGCAAAATTTCTAGAATGAAAGCCTTTATGCTCTTATTAATATGATTTACCAAGCCTAAACCTATTTTTTTGTGGATTTTTGATAAGATAGGTAGAAGTTGTAAGTCCTATTGCAAGAATACTCTACTTTTCATAATAGAATCCTCATATTTTATTATGAGGATTCTATTATGAAAAGTTCGTTGATAGGAAAAGAATACTTAGGACACAGTATACCAAAAACTTTTGTTCTATATATCAGAGGGGTTAGTTCTAAGAATATTGTACCGAGGAATTCGACACATAAAAGTACATTCATTAATTAATCCGAATTATTCATTTTAAATAATTGGAATTTCTTTGGGATAGGTCAATTCAGATTATTCCAAAACCAGATTATTTGTTTGTTTGTTGCCCAGAAAAACCCTTTGGTTTTGGATGCTCGCTACCGCTGGAAAATGATCTTGATTTTGCTAAAGAATAAGATTGTACTATGGAAAAATAAGTCTTTTTCTTCCAAAGATTTTTACGAATACGCTTTTTTGACATCGAAGTACGTTTTTTTGGAACTGCCATTCAAAAAGGAGATTACTTTTTTTCTAGTTGTATGTGAAAGACATCTATTGCCGCAAATCAATCCTTCTTTCTGTTTTTTCTTAGTATTTATACTTTTTCTTAGTATTTATACTTAGATACTGAACTGAAATTCTGAATTCTTTTTTACTTGATTTTCTCTAATGCGGATAAGACAAGAATTTTTTAGCATATTTTTCATATATATTTTATACTTTGTTTTAATAATATAGAATATATACAAAGGTTTTCTATTTAAATTAAATCAATTTATATATTAAGTATACTCCATATATAGATCTACGGCCTATCCCCCATATAAGATGGGGGGATAAAAGGAAGGGAAAATTCAAATAGTTAATTAAGTTCAGAATGGTATTCCATAATGGAATTCCAATCAAAACAAAAAAAATACTTAGTCTCTTAAATAAGACATTCTAAAACTTAGGTAATTCTAGTCATTAGGATTTCAGTTCTATATGAAGTAAGGAATATTCGATAATTTCCTATAAACATAGGTTTTCATTGGAATTCAATCAATCAGTTACGAAACATGAGAGCTGCTTCATCTTCATTTTAATAGAAAGAAATACAAAAATGAATAGAAAGTAAAATGATTCAATCCTTTTTTGTATTTTAACAAATATCCTTCTTTAGGTAATAACTAGGTAACAAAGTTATTTAATTAACTTTTTGAATTTAACCAAGTAAACCCATTCTTCATTTTTGATTATTTCAATGAGAGAAATTTGGAAAAATGAAGAATTCCAGTATTTTGTCTTATTCTTATTTTTTGGAATTCCTTCAGAAAGAGATAAGAATTGGTTTGGTGAATCGGAAACAATTTTATTTTATAGAAAAATTTCAAGTAAAAATTGCAATTTCTTTTCTTATGGAACATACATATCAATATGCATGGGTAATCCCTCTTCTCCCACTTCCAGTTATTATGTCAATGGGGTTTGGACTTATTCTTATTCCGACAGCAACAAAAAATCTTCGTCGCATATGGGCTTTTCCTTGTGTTTTACTCTTAAGTATAGCTATGGTATTCTCAGTTCACCTATCTATTCAACAAATAAATGGAAGTTCTATCTATCAATATCTATGGTCTTGGACCGTCAATAATGATTTTTCCTTAGAATTTGGATACTTGATCGACCCGCTTACTTCTATTATGTTAATACTAATTACTACTGTAGGAATCCTCGTTCTTATTTATAGTGACGATTATATGTCTCACGATGAAGGATATTTGAGATTTTTTGTTTATATAAGTTTTTTCAATACTTCCATGTTGGGATTGGTTACTAGTTCCAATTTGATACAAATTTATTTTTTTTGGGAACTTGTGGGAATGTGTTCCTATTTATTGATAGGCTTTTGGTTTACACGGCCAATTGCAGCGAGTGCTTGTCAAAAAGCTTTTGTAACTAATCGTGTAGGGGATTTTGGTCTGTTATTAGGAATTTTAGGTTTTTTTTGGATAACAGGTAGTTTAGAGTTTAGGGATTTGTTCAAAATAGCTAATAACTGGATTCCTAATAATGGGATTAATTCCTTACTTACTACTTTGTGTGCTTTTTTATTATTCCTTGGTGCAGTTGCGAAATCTGCACAATTCCCTCTTCACGTATGGTTACCCGATGCTATGGAAGGACCCACTCCCATTTCGGCTCTTATACACGCAGCAACTATGGTTGCTGCGGGGATTTTTCTTCTAGCTCGACTTCTTCCTCTTTTCATATCCCTACCTTTAATAATGAGTTTCATTTCTTTAGTAGGTACAATAACACTCTTCTTAGGAGCTACTTTAGCTCTTGCTCAGAGAGATATTAAAAGAAGCTTAGCCTATTCTACAATGTCTCAATTGGGTTATATGATGTTAGCTCTAGGTATAGGTTCTTATCAAGCTGCTTTATTCCATTTGATCACTCATGCTTATTCGAAAGCTTTATTGTTCTTGGGATCCGGATCCATTATTCATTCAATGGAACCTCTTGTTGGATATTCACCAGATAAAAGTCAGAATATGGTTCTTATGGGTGGTTTAAGAAAATACGTTCCAATTACAAGAACTACTTTTTTATGGGGTACGCTTTCTCTTTGTGGTATTCCACCTCTTGCTTGCTTCTGGTCCAAAGATGAAATCCTTAGTAATAGTTGGTTGTATTCACCCTTTTTTGGAATAATAGCCTCTTTTACTGCAGGATTAACTGCGTTTTATATGTTTCGGATATATTTACTTACTTTTGATGGGTACCTGCGTGTTCATTTTCAAAATTACAGTAGCACTAAAGAGGGTTCGTTGTATTCAATATCCTTATGGGGAAAAAGGATACCCAAAGGAGTGAATAGAGATTTCATTTTATCAACAACGAAGAGTGGAGTTTCTTTTTTTTCACAAAATAGATCCAAAATTCATGGTAATACAAGAAATAGGATAGGGTCCTTTAGTACTTCCTTTGGGGCTAAAAACACTTTTGTCTATCCTCATGAAACGGGAAATACTATGCTATTCCCTCTTTTTATATTACTGCTTTTTACTTTGTTCATTGGATCCATAGGAATCCATTTTGATAATGGAGTAATGGATAATGGAATAGCGGAGTTAACCATATTATCAAAGTGGTTAACTCCCTCAATAAACTTTTTCCAGGAAAGTTCTAATTCTTCCATAAATTCATATGAATTTATCACTAATGCAATTTCTTCTGTAAGTCTAGCTATGTTTGGTCTATCCATAGCATATATCTTCTATGGATCCGCTTATTCCTTTTTTCAGAATTTGGATTTAATAAATTCTCTTGTAAAAGAGGGTCCGAAAAAGTTTTTTTCGGATCAAGTAAAAAAAAAGATATACAGTTGGTCATATAATCGTGGTTATATAGATATTTTCTATACTAGGGTCTTTACCCTGGGTATAAGAGGATTAACTGAACTAACGCAGTTTTTCGATAAGGGTGTCATTGATGGAATTACCAATGGAGTAGGTCTTGCTGGTTTTTGTATAGGAGAAGAAATTAAATATGTAGGGGGAGGGCGAATATCGTCTTATTTATTCTTTTTTTTATGTTATGTATCCGTGTTCTTATTCTTTTTTCTTTCTTAACTTAAGGAATTCCCCCGTCTCCTGCCTAAAGAGCCCCCTTATTCCCCTTCCTATCTTCTTCCCCCATCTCTCCCCCTTTTCTAC